CCTCGTATCTTTCAAAAATTGAAACTTAGGGAAGTGCTTTATAAACATATGTATAAAAAGAACATATTTCATTTAGCCTTTTCATGCCTACTATAACTAGTTATTTTGGTTTTCTACTAGCAGCTTTGACTATCACCTCAGCTCTATTTATCGGTCTGAGCAAGATACGACTTATTTGAAATTAATTAAATGAACAATTCATAAAAAAAATCTTTCTATGGCAGTTCATATCTTCTACAGTTACTTAACGTATCAATTTCCAATTCTTGGTCATTGAGATTTATAGTCAATACAGATTAATATTTAAGGATAAATATTACCTCCCCTTTCCCCTTTCAAACAAATTGAAATGATTGAAGTTTTTCTATTTGGAATCGTCTTAGGTCTAATTCCTATTACTTTGGCCGGATTATTCGTAACTGCATATTTACAATACAGACGTGGTGATCAGTTGGACCTTTGATTAATTAACATCTCTTTTTTGATTGACCTCCTACTTCCTTTAATCCGCGGGAGGTCAAATTTAGATTGCTGTTCAATTATTTAAGTGTAATTTTCGACCTAACGCGATTAACAAGAACACAGAATCACGCTCTGTAGGATTTGAACCTACGACATCGGGTTTTGGAGACCCACGTTCTACCGAACTGAACTAAGAGCGCCTTATTATCATTATCACAATAAAGATTTTGTGACCCCAATTCATCTTGCATATATATCATAAAATTAAAGATTTATTATGTATGTCCAATTTATCTCAATTGATCCCTCGTTACTGCTCATAAGATAAGTAATAGGTAGGGATGACAGGATTTGAACCCGTGACATTTTGTACCCAAAACAAACGCGCTACCAAGCTGCGCTACATCCCTTTCAATTGGTCTACAGTGTCATTGTAGAGAATCCCTGTCTTGTTTTCCACATCTTTACTTCCTCCATTGATATACAAAAATTCTCTTTTCATTTCTTCTTTTTGGTCTCATATATCATATAACAAACATATAATATATTAAAAGACTTATATTATATAAAGTATGAAATAAATATGAAACCTACCATAAAAAATTAATATTTTTTAGTAATTTCAGGTAGAAATATCTTTTTTGTACATTTTAATTTTAATTAGGGACTCCGCGTACAAATACAGGCGGTCAGTCATTAACTACATATACACATCTGGTCATATATGTATTACCATTATGTATTACAAATTACAAGAAAATTACAATAACGAATAAAGAAAGAGGAGTTTTTCAAATGCGAGATCTAAAAACATATCTCTCCGTGGCACCGGTAGTAAGTGCTTTATGGTTCGGGTCTTTGGCAGGTTTATTGATAGAGATCAATCGTTTTTTTCCGGATGCGTTGATATTCCCCTTTTTTTCATTTTAGTTATTGATATGAGAAGGGGGAAGAAGATTAGAGATACAATCAAATCTCTGTAACTAATCCCTACCCTTGCCTTCTTTTTTTCTTTGTTTTTTTTTTTTAGAATAAGTTATTCTAAAAAAAAAAAACAAAGAAAAAGAGGTTTCGCCCTCAGTGAAACTATGAACCCGGGCCCAGGCTCAAATTAATATTAATATAATAATAGAGTGGAAATGTAAATGTGATGGTTGGGGCAACTATATCATACAAGATACTTAACTGAAAATACTGTACGGCAATTCTTAATTATAAATATAGTTAGAAATCATTATATTACTTATTATTACTATATTGATTGCAACGAAATCTTTCTTTTATAATTTTATTTCGAGTTACCTGCTTCTATTTTTTTTTGTCCTTTATTCTTCCTTGCTTCGGATCGGAAAATTAAAGAATTGAGTGAATCATAAACCAAAGGAGGTTCATGGCCAAGGGTAAAGATGTCCGAGTAACAGTTATTTTGGAATGTACCAGTTGTCTTCGAAATCGTGTTAATAAGGAATCAACGGGCATTTCCAGATATATTACTCAAAAGAATCGACACAATACGCCTGGTCGATTGGAATTGAGAAAATTCTGTCCCTGTTGTTACAAACATACGATTCATGGGGAGATAAAGAAATAGATCGAACCGACCGCTCGTGTGTCAGTCTTCCAAGGAAGGTGAAAAATTACATATTATATATAACATATATTTATTTAAATATAAACAAACCCAATCCTATTTCTTAATTCTACATCATGTTTGATCCGATCGAAATAGGATTGGGATTTTCAGGATAAGGAATAAACAAACCATGGATAAATCCAAGCGAATCCTTCTTAAATCCAAGCGATCTTTTCGTAGGCGTTTGCCTCCGATCCAATCGGGGGATCGAATTGATTATAGAAACATGAGTTTAATTAGTCGATTTATTAGCGAACAAGGAAAAATATTATCTAGACGGGTAAATAGGTTGACCTTAAAACAACAACGATTAATTACTATTGCTATAAAACAAGCTCGTATTTTATCTCCGTTACCTTTTCTTAATAATGAGAAACAATTTGAAAGAAGCGAGTCAACTCGTAAGAAAAAAAAAAAAATTGGAGAAGAATAAATATTTTTTATTGAACGTGTTTCTTCATTTTGATGACTTTATCATATTTTATCATACTAATTTCTACTCTACCTTCCCAGAGTTCATTCTCCAGGGAACTCCATTTAAACTATTCCAACGGATTCCTTCCAATCTCTTTATTTTATGATCTCATTGGAAATCATATAAAGACAACTCTTATTTAATATAGCTATTTGTGCAAGTATTTTACGATTAAGAAGCAACTGTCTCTTGTACAGATTGTGTATTAATTTGCTATAACTAAAGTATACTTTATTCTCGCGAATTACTGCATTTATCCGAGTGATCCACAAACGACGAAAATCTCTCTTTTGTCTACCTCTATCCCGATGAGCCGAAACCAAGGCTCTTATTTTCTGTTGAGTAATAGTACGAGTAAGTCTTGAATGAGCCCCTCGAAAGGTTGATGCAAATAAACGGATTTTTGTTCTACGTCTTCGAGCTATATACCCTCGTTTAATTCTGGTCATTGAATAAATGAAACTTTGATGAATAACTAATCGATTTCCTTTCTTTCAGTTATTCTCTTCCCGTGTCCTAGTCTATTAATAACAAAACGGATTCTTCCAATGTATAAAATAAAAATTCCAATGGCTTTTGCTATTATAACCTTCCCGACCACGATTTTTTCTTTTTTTCTAGGCATTTCACCTATAAAAAAAAATTGTATTGATACTAGGTATTAAAAACACATAGTAAATAAAAAAGTAATAAATATAAATGGATATAGTGGGTTCCATCGTTTCTATGGTTACTTCTTAAACGGTGAGGTCTTCTCTATACACCGGAGCCCTTCTTTCTTTCATTTAATCAATGTTATTGTTAACTTGTACAGTTCAAACTCTTTGGCTCTACCCATAATTATCCAGTACTAGGTCTTTCACAACGAGATCCACTTATACAGTAACGGTATTTAATTATGAAGATTAGCTGGGTAGCTGACCCTGTTAGTCCGTTCTTGCAAGAGTAAGGCAGAATTTTTCTGCTTTTTAAAATAGGATTTCCCCTGCTTAATGGATACCATTTGCTATCAATGGAGAATTCTTTCTCATCTTAAATTTTAAATTTTTAAATTGAGGTGATTGGATTTGCACCAACGGAAACCATACATTTGATACCATAATAGAAGGATAGATCTTTTTTATTTTTAGATATTGACTGGAGTTCTTCCATTCTATCCTATTCACTGGTATTGATCGTTGATACTGGATCAATTGTTTTCTTTCTTTTGTCCTAGCCCATGATCTGAACGAGTCGCACATACACCCTAGTACATGTTCCTCGTCGTTGAGGACATCCCCCAAGAGCGGGGGATTTCGTGACATTTCTGATTGGCTGTCTTGTGTTTCTAATAAGTTGTTTAATAGTTGGCATGTTGAATCATATACATAATGGGCTGGTTTAGATCGATCTTAACCGGATGCTTATGAATTATTTTATTTCTATATTAATAGATTAATGAGATTAATTAATAGAATATTAAATAATAGAATATTAAATAATAGAATATTAAATCCGGTAAGAAGATAAAATCTCAAATAACGAATTCGTGTGAAATCCTTGTTATTTTTTCTTTTTTATTCAGTCGCTACAAGATCAACAATTCCATGAGCTTGGGCTTCTATTGCTGACATAAAAACATCTCTTTCCATGTCTTCGGATACAACCCATAAGGGTTTGCCTGTCCTTTGTGCATAAACCCTTGTGAGGGTTTCGCGCAGCTTCAGTAGTTCTTCCGCTTCCAAGATAAATTCTCCCGTCTGTGCCTCATAAAAAGAGGCAGCAGGTTGGTGGATCATTACCCTGATGATATAACATAATAAATGTTTATTCTATCTCGCATAATGAAAGGTGAAGAGATAAAGAATAATAATAAAAAAAGATATAATTGAACAACCGTACAGGCATCTTCTTTTGCGCATTGCATACGGCTCTATAATGGAATTCACTTTTTTTTTACCTTACTTACACTTACATGGAAAAATTTTTAAATAAATAAATATAAATTAAATATAGGGTCTATCAGACTCAGGTTGGTAAATGATCCAATAACCACCCTTCTTTTTGGAGTAGTTCAAAAATACTATGATGGCTCCGTTGCTTTATATATTTATTTCGTTTGTTATTTAGCAATCCCAAAGTTTATTTTTTTTTTTCAAATAAAAAAAACAAGATTTTTTTATTTTCATATTCTTTCATAACATAAATATTGTTAAGATTAAGAGCTCCCGGTGTGAAAACAAAAAAGTTTGTGACGCTGAAATCGGACTCCCGATAGATCGTATAAAATCGGAAATGCCTTTTATCTCATACTACTCTTTCGATACATAATTTAAGGGTAAAAAAAAAATTCTTATATCGAATTCGAAGTGCCATGCTATTATTACTTAATATTTATATTTCATATAGCGCGAAGGCATAGTCTTCTTTTTTCTCTCAAATCAAATAAAA